GATGCCCTAATACATTACAAAATTTCGCTTTAGCCAATGATCTAATCAGAGGAATAATTGGAACTATTATATCAAGTTTTTTGCTAAAAATTTCGATTAAAAATGTATTTTGCAGCATTTGACTCCGTACCACTGAACGATTTACCCGCACATTTAAAAAATAGCCTAAAAGCTGAAATGAATGTTCGGATAATTGGTTTATATTGATCGTTCTTGGTTGAGACCAAACATAAAAAAAACCTTGCCATAAACGAATAAAATAATGTTTCCATTTATTCATCAAAAAAGGCGAATTCTTTGAAGCCAGAATGCATTTTCCTTGATATCTAACATAATGAATGAGAGGATCCTTGAAGAATGTTAAAGTATACGAAAAATCCTTAGCAAAAACTTCTACAAGATGTTCTCTTTTTGCATAAAAAAAAATTCGTTCAAAAAAAACGCTAAAAGATTTTAATCGTAAATGAGAGGATTTATTACGTAGAAAAAGGAAGATAGATTCATATTCACATACATAAAAATTATAGAGGAACAAGAATAATCTCGGATTACTTTTTGAAAAAGTAGAAATCGAGTTTTTGGTAGTAATAAAACTATTCCAATTACTAAAATTATAAAGAAACAATCGTAATAAATGAAAAAAAGGGGCATCTTTCACCCAGTATCGAAGGATTTGAACTAAGATTTCCAGATGGATAGGATATGGTATTCGTATATCTGACACATAATTTAAATATGTAAATTTATCCTCCAAAAAGGGAAAAATGGAATGAATTGATCTCAAATTTTTATAAGATTTTATGATTTCTGCCTCCTCTAAGGAAGAGCTTAATTCTAGGAAAAATGGAATTTCCACGACGATGGCAAAACCCTCTGATATTATTTGAGAATAAAAATTCTTATTATAGCCCCAAAATGGATTTTTGTTAGAATCATTAGCCGAAATGATTAAATGATTCTGTTGATACATTCGAGTAATTAAACGTTTTACAATTAGTAAACTATATTTACTGTCAGAACCTACATTTTCCACAAAAATGGATCTATTAAAATTATGACTATAAGCAAGTCCATAAATATACTCCCGAAAAATAAGTGGGTATAGGAAGTCCTGTTGGCGAGATCTAGCTCGTTCTAAATATACTTGATATTCCTTCATTTTAGAAATTCTATTTGGTCAACGGATCAGAGATTCATTGGATTATCAAATGATACATAGTGCGATACAGTCAAAACAAGGTATTCTATATATATATATTAGAATTGAAAAAAACAAATATGAATAGATACCTAGAAAACAAGTTAAAACCCATTAATGGACTATCTCCGCTCGCTTGTTCCATCTAATTGTTCTAGGACAACAAGCTAGTTAGAAATCCTTTATTTTTTGGACCAATCGCTCTTTTGATTTTGGAAAAAAATATCTTTATCAATATACTCTTTCTTCTACACATTTATTGCTACCCCATAACATAATGGAGAATAGCTAATAATTAGGACTCATAACAAAAATCCTTAATCCATTCGTTGGAAAAACTTCTTCCACAGCAAGCACTAATCCTTTTTTAACGTATAATTAGATGTGGTAATCATTCAAATAAAAAATGAAAGCTCGTTGCTTTTTGTTTCCCTATAATTGGAGCATCTAAGCTCTATCCTTTTATTAATTAAACCCAACTGAATTCATTTGTTCCGAGCCAACAATTCAAACGAAAATTTGGGCCGGGTCCAATAAAAATTTTTAGAATTCACCATTGATACGACATGCTGCTTTTTCCATTCATTCCTTTCTGGATCAGTCGTGGTCTTACAAACCCTACCGATGGTATGGATGAACCAATTAGTTCATAGAAATGTGTAAAAAATGGAGTCGCACTTAAAAGCCGAGTACTCTACCATTGAGTTAGCAACCCTAATAAAAAAAAAATAGAAGGATGTGTATATCCAATCGCAATAAAAAAAAGATACAATTCTTTAATATTAAAAAAATGTTGCATATTACATTAAATTACAATGAAAAAACTTCTTGTTTGATACAAACTAAATACAACGAATCCATTATTTGACGAAGTAAAAATAAATCTATGTAACATGAGTCAATCCATCCTTTTATTCACGATCGTATTATATTTGTTTGATACACTGTTGTCAATGTTGAAAAAAAAAAAATACAATCGAGAAAACAAATAGAAAAATATTTCTATTCTAATTTTTTATTTTAAAATATAAATTATTTCTATTTAATTCATTCTATTATATTATGATATTCAATTAGAATGCTATAATTATTAATTAGACTATATCTATTCCAAATCAAAAAATAGAAATTAAATAGAAAAAATATACCAATCGGAAAGATCCATAGGATTCATTATAGATACAAGAAGTATTTTTGTATTGTGTATTTTATTCGGCTCAATCCTTTTAGTAAAAGATTGGGCCGAGTTTAATTGAAATTAATAGAACGAATGATAATTACTGGATTACAAAGTATCCATTG